TTAACAGACGGTATGCAGATAAAAATCTTATTTCCTTTTTACCTGAAACCTTGGCACCGATCTAAGTTAAAACCCTTGAAAACACAGAAAGCTCCAAAAAATGATTTTTGTTTTTTAACAATTTCTGGACTGGAAACTAACCGTCCTTTTGGTGCCCCTCGAAAACGAAAAGGGTCTTCATTTTTGGAACCTATTTTTAAAGAACTGAAAAAAAAAGTGAAAAAATTAAAAAAAAAGTCTTTTATAGTTTTTAATGTTTTTAAAGAACGAGCAAAATTTCTTAGAAAGGTGTCAAAAGAAATAAAAAAACGGAGCATCAAAAACTACGAATTGGGTGAAACTAAAACCGACGATTCTATAATGAATAATCAGATGATTCGTGAATCACCTATTCAAATTCGATCTACAGAATGGACAAATTTTTCACTGACAGAAAAAAAAATGAAAGATCTGACTGAGAGAACAAGTACAATCAACAATAAACTAGAAAGAATTCTAAATGAGAAGAAAAATGGATTTCTAACTCAAGAAAAAAATATGAATTCTAATAAAAAAAGTTATCATAATAAAATATTAGAATCATTAAAAAGATTTTGTCAAATATTAAAAAGAAGAAATACTCGATTAATCCGTAAATTTTCTTTTTTTATCAAATTTTTCATGGAAAAAATATACATAGATTTTTTTCTATGTATCATTAATATTGCAAGAACCAATGCACAACTTTTTATTGAATCAAGAAAAAAAATTATCGAGAAACCCATTTCCAATAAGAAAGAAAATGAAAAAAGAATTAAGAAAAGAAATAAAAAAATAATTCACTTTATTTTAACTAAAAAAAATTCCCTTGATAATATTAAAAATAAGAATTCAACAACTTTTTGTAACTCATCCTCCTTCTCGCAAGCATATGTATTTTATAAAATATCGCAAACTCGAGTTATTAACTTCTATAAATTCAAGTCTATCCTTCAATATCATGGAACATCTCTTTTTCTTAAAAATGAAATAAAGGATTTTTTTCGGAAAGAGGGAATATTTCATTCTGGGTTGAGACAAAAAGACTTTTGGCATTCTGAAAGGAATCAATGGAAAAACTGGTTAAGGGGGCATTATCAATATGATTTATCTCAGATTAGCTGGCTTAAATTAGTACCAGAAAAATGGCGAAATAAAGTCAATCAACACTGTATGACTCAAAAAAACGATTTTCACAAATGGGACTCATATGAAAAAGAAAGATTAATTCATGATGAAAAAAAAAATGATTTCGAACCTGATTCATTACTGAATCAAGAATATAAAAAATCATCTAATTTAAAAAAACATCATAGACATGATTTTTTCTCATATAAATCTATTAATTATGAAGAGAAGAAAGACTCATATATTTATAGATCACCATTACAAATAAATAGTAAAGAAGAGATTTTTTATAATTACAAGATAGATAAACGCAAATTTTTGGATATGCCAGACGGGCTACCTATTTATAATTATCTAGGAGAAAATGATATTATGGCTGAGGAGAAATTTAAAGATAGAAAATTTTGTAGGTGGAAAACGATTGATTTTTGCCTTAGAAATAATAAGGTCGAGATTCATTACTGGGCCAATAGCGGCACCAAGAATAAGAATAAAAAAATGAAGAGGGGTCCTTTTTATTTACCAAAAATCAACCGATTCAAAAAAAAAAGATCCTTCTTTGATTGGATGGAAATGAATGAGGAAATAGTAGGTCGTCTTATATCGAATCCAGAACTAGAACTTTGGTTCTTCCCAGAATTTGTGCCACTATATAATACATATAAGATTAAACCGGGGATCATACCAATAAAATTACTTCTTTTCAACTTTCATTTGAATGGAAATAAAAACATTAAGAAAAACATTACTGAAAGGAACCCTTTAATAGAATCAAATGAAAAAAAAAGAATTCTTAGATTCGAGAATGGAAATCAAGAAGAAAAAGATCCTCTAGACCAAGGGGAAGGGGCTCCTCTATCAGATGAAAATGGAGGTAGATCAGGCATAAAAAAACAACGTAGAAAAAAAAAGTCCGACACGAGCCCCGAAGCTATAGAGCTTTATTGGTTCCTAGAAAGGTATTTGCGTTTTCAATTGAGCTGGGAAAGGGTTGTAAATCAAAAAATGATCAATAATATTAGAGCCTATTGTCTCCTGCTTAGATTGAGAAATCCAAACAACGTTGCTCTATCCTATCTTAAACGGGGAGAACTTACTGTGGATATTTGGACTCTAAAAAGGCGCACTCTTAGAGAATTAAGTACAAGCGGAGCATTGATTATCGAACCGACTTATCCTTATCCGTCTATAAAAAACGATGGACAATTGATTCTATATCAAACCATAGGTATTTTTTTGGTTCATAAGAATAAATACGAGCATAAGAATAAAGACCAAAAGAATCCAAAATTTCTAGAATGGGCTGATTTTCTAAAAGGGGTTGATAAGAATCAATTTGATGAATCCCTTTTAAGACATCGAAAAATGGCTAAAAATAGAGACAAAAATCATTATGATTTCTTTGTTCCTGAAACTATTTTATCCCCTAAAGGCCGTAGAGAATTGCGAATTCTATATTTTTTAAATTCAAGGGATAGAAATGATATACATAGAAATCCGGTATTTTGCAATCAGGTAAAAAACTGTGGTCAAGTTTTAAATAGAGGCAAATATCTCGGTATCGATAAAAAGAAACTAATTAAAATGAAGTTCTTTCTTTGGCCCAATTATCGACTAGAAGATTTAGCTTGTATGAATCGCTATTGGTTTAATACTAATAATGGCAGTCGTTTCAGTATGGTCAGGATACGTATGTATCCACGGTTGAAAATTTGTTAGTTACAAGTCCATTTACATTCATTTTGCCATATATACATATATTATTAGGTAATAGAATATGTCGGCTATATGAAAACAAATAGATAGACGCGAGGATTTTCTTACATTCCATCCTGAAAGAGGATACTAATTGTATGACATACATATTATCAATTAGATCTATAAATGAATGAACAAAATCTTCTTATTTGATTTGTATAGGAATACAAAAAAAGATAAGAAGATTTTGTTCATTCATTTTTTTTTGATAAAAAAAGTAGGAAGTTTATAATGAACTTAAGGCCATTCTGTATATCAAAATGACTAATATTATTATTACTGATCAATAAAATTCATATCAAAAAATTAAAAATTATAAAAGGGGATAAGATTTTGTTTTATGGTAAAAAATTCATTCATCTCAGTTATTTTTCAAGAAAAAAAAGAAGAAAAGCGGGGGTCTGTTGACTTTCAAATAGTCAGTTTCACCAATAAGATACGAAGACTTACTTCCCATTTGGAATTGCACAGAAAAGACTATTCATCTCAGAGAGGTCTACGAAAAATTCTGGGAAAACGTCAACGGCTGCTGTCTTACTTATCAAAGAAAAATCGAGTACGCTATAAAGAATTAATTAGTGAGTTGGATATTCGGGAGTTAAAAAATCGTTAATTTGAAAATTTTGACTTAGTTTTTTCATTTATTGGATCTTGAGAATTTGGATAAACTTCTTTTCGTTTTCAGCAATTCATGTAAGAATGAATCGAGGAAAAACTTATGAATAGACCAGCTACAGAAACAGACCTTATGATAGTCAATATGGGGCCTCACCACCCATCAATGCACGGTGTTCTTCGTCTCATCGTTACCCTAGACGGTGAAAATGTTGTTGACTGCGAACCAATATTAGGTTATTTACACAGAGGAATGGAAAAAATTGCGGAAAACCGAACAATTATACAATTTTTACCTTATGTAACACGTTGGGATTATTTAGCTACTATGTTCACAGAAGCAATAACCGTAAATGGACCAGAACAGTTGGGAAATATTCAAGTGCCTAAAAGAGCGAGCTATATCAGAGTCATTATGTTGGAGTTAAGTCGTCTAGCTTCTCATCTGTTATGGCTTGGACCTTTTATGGCGGATATTGGCGCACAGACCCCTTTTTTCTATATTTTCAGAGAAAGAGAATTAGTATATGATCTATTCGAAGCTGCTACTGGGATGAGAATGATGCATAATTATTTTCGTATCGGAGGAATAGCAGCCGATCTGCCTTATGGCTGGATAGATAAATGTTTGGATTTCTGCGATTCTTTTTTAACAGGAGTTGTTGAATATCAAAAGCTTATTACACGAAATCCCATTTTTTTAGAACGAGTTGAAGGAGTAGGCATTATTAGTGGAGAAGAAGCAATAAATTGGGGTTTATCCGGACCGATGCTACGAGCATCTGGAATACAATGGGATCTTCGTAAAGTTGATCATTATGAGTGTTACGACGAATTTCATTGGGAAATCCAGTGGCAAAAAGAAGGAGACTCATTAGCTCGTTATTTAGTCCGAATCAGTGAAATGACGGAATCCATAAAAATAATTCAACAGGCCCTGGAAGGAATTCCAGGGGGTCCCTATGAGAATTTAGAAATCCGATGCTTTGATAGAGAAAGGGATCCAGAATGGAATGATTTTGAATATCGATTCATTAGTAAAAAACCTTCTCCCACATTTGAATTGCCGAAGCAAGAACTTTATGCGAGAGTTGAAGCCCCAAAGGGAGAATTGGGAATTTTTCTAATAGGGGACAAAAGTAGTTTTCCTTGGAGATGGAAAATTCGCCCGCCGGGTTTTATCAATTTGCAAATTCTTCCTCAGTTAGTTAAAGGAATGAAATTGGCTGATATTATGACGATACTAGGTAGCATAGATATCATTATGGGAGAAGTTGATCGTTGAAATGATAGTTTATACAACAGAAATAGAAGTACAAGATATTAATTCTTTTTCCAGATTGGAATTTTTCAAAGAGGTCTATGGAATCATATGGATCTTTGTCCCTATTTTGACTCTTGTATTGGGGATCACAATAGGCGTACTGGTAATTGTATGGTTAGAAAGAGAGATATCCGCAGGAATACAACAACGTATTGGGCCTGAATATGCCGGTCCTTTGGGAATTCTTCAAGCTCTAGCAGATGGGACAAAACTGCTTTTCAAAGAGAATCTTTTTCCAGCTAGAGGAAATACCCGTTTATTCAGTATTGGACCATCTATAGCAGTCATATCAATTTTACTAAGTTTTTTAGTAATTCCTTTTAGCTATCATCTTGTTTTAGCTGATCTCAATATCGGTATTTTTTTATGGATTGCCATTTCAAGTATTGCCCCTGTTGGCCTTCTTATGTCAGGATACGGATCAAATAATAAGTATTCCTTTTTAGGTGGTTTACGAGCTGCTGCTCAATCGATTAGTTATGAAATACCATTAACTTTATGTGTTTTATCAATATCTCTACGTGCGATTCGTTGAAATAAAAACTTTTCTTTCTTTTCCCTATTCATTCTTTTCTTTCGCTCTAGAAAACAAGTTGAACGAATTGAATAGATATTATTTATTATCCTTTTGGTTGATAAAGTAAATTAGATAGTTATATATGAGTGAAAGAAAGCAGCTTATAAATTTGCAGTAAAAAAAATGGAGTCTCATTTCCTATGTACAAGACAAGAGTTAAGTGGAAATAAACATAAGCGGAAGAGGTCCTTTACCCCAAGACTGGTTGATTAGACAACTCAGCTTGAAGCGGGCTCAAAAGATCAACCGTATGGCCTTTTCACTATCCTTTGTATGAATTACCTACCATACATGTATTATCAAACGAAACGGGCGATTGAACAAAAAATGAGTGGATGATTAGGAACACAAAAATGCACAAAGGATTGGTAATGGAGATTATGGAAATTATCTAAAAAGATATTTCTGCATAACATAAAAAGAATACTAATTGGGGCTTTAAATTGGTAGAAATTATAAGGCAGTACTTCCCGCGATTCCGATCCAGAGTATGCTCCTATCCACCCATTAAAGCAATGACTATCAGGAACGAAATAATCCTTTATTTTTGATTTTAGTTTTAGCCCCCTTCTCTTATATCGGTTTTATAAGAAAGAAGAATAGGAACGAAAAACAAACAAGAGAAAAAAAAAAGAAATCTTTTTTATTCCGTCTTTTTCATATATTTAGCATAGATTTAGAGAGCTATAATTTGTCTCATGATTCATTAGCTAATGTAACGTCTAATTCCTTTTCGTAATCGAAAATGATGGGTTGAAATAAACTATTTATTGATATTTCTGCAAGGAGTTTTTTATTTAAGGATTAAGTTATTACTCAACAAAGTCAAATTATTAACGGGTGAGATCAATTCGGAAGCGCCTTTATTGATTATTATTTTAGAGTATAGCAGACGGAATTCCATTGGTATAATTTTGGACCCTCAAATAGATTTTGACTCTTTCTATTCTACAACCATAGCAAGCTAAATAGTAAATAATACTGATCTGGTCCTTAGATTTCTTTTTGACCCACGAGGAGCCGTATGAGGCGAAAACCTCATGTACGGTTCTGGAATAGCGGTGGGAACAGTGATGTTATCACCGACTATGATTATCTAACAGTTCAAGTACAGTTGATATAGTTGAGGCGCAGTCAAAATATGGTTTTTGGGGATGGAATTTGTGGCGTCAGCCTATAGGATTTATCGTTTTTCTAATTTCTGCCCTAGCCGAATGCGAGAGATTACCCTTTGATTTACCAGAAGCAGAGGAAGAATTAGTAGCAGGTTATCAAACCGAATATTCGGGTATCAAATTTGGTTTATTTTATGTTGCTTCCTATCTAAATCTATTACTTTCTTCGTTATTTGTAACGGTTCTTTACTTGGGTGGTTGGAATATTTCCATTCCATACATATTTGTTCCTGAGCTATTTGAAATAAATAAAGTGGATGGAATCTTTGGAACTACAATTGGTATCTTTATTACATTAGCTAAAACTTATTTGTTATTGTTTATTTCTATCACAACAAGATGGACTTTACCTAGGTTAAGAATGGACCAACTTTTAAATCTTGGATGGAAATTTCTTTTACCAATCTCTCTCGGTAATCTATTATTAACAACCTCTTTTCAACTTTTTTCACTGTAAATAACAAACGAATACAATAGACTTGGTTCAAGTTCAAACAAGAGAAAGAAACGAAGATAAAACTATTCATATAGATTCCTGATATGTTCCCTATGGTAACTGGGTTCATGAATTATGGTCAACAAACAGTACGAGCAGCAAGGTACATTGGTCAAAGTTTCATGATTACCTTATCCCACGCAAATCGTTTGCCTGTAACCATTCAATATCCTTATGAAAAATTAATAACATCGGAGCGTTTCCGTGGCCGAATCCATTTCGAATTTGATAAATGTATTGCTTGTGAAGTATGTGTTCGTGTATGTCCTATAGATCTGCCTGTTGTTGATTGGAAATTTGAAACTGATATTCGAAAAAAACGATTACTTAATTACAGTATTGATTTCGGAATTTGTATATTTTGTGGTAACTGTGTTGAGTATTGTCCAACAAATTGTTTATCGATGACTGAAGAATATGAACTTTCTACTTACGACCGTCACGAATTGAATTATAATCAAATTGCTTTGGGCCGTTTACCAATGTCAGTAATTGATGATTATACAATTCGAACAATTTTGAATTCGCCTCAAAGAAAAACTGAGTAGGTAACCACCCTATTCTATTAAATAAAGAGAAATTACCAATTCTTAGGGTTCAGTTTTTTGGTTTAAATTAAAAGAATGAGATAAGGTCTTTCTCTTTGTTTGGCCAATAATGAAAAATTCAACTAGAAAGTAATTGGTTGATGAGAATTTCTACTTTTTTATTAAAAATCTATCAATAGAGTCGTAATTATTTCGAAATATATACTTTCAAAAAAATATCCTTATTCTCTTTCTTTTTCTTCTTAATTTAAGAAAATAAAAGAATCAAAAAAGAAACTGTCCAACAATTGTACCCATATCATATCTAATAGATTAGAATTGAATTCAATTAGGAACCTATCATAAAATGAAAATCAAAAAAACCTTTCTTTTTTTTCCCGGTCGGGTCAATACGATCATGAAAAGCATTTCAATTTATCTCCTATTTTACATATAATGGATTTGCCTGGACCAATACACGATTTTCTTATAGTTTTACTGGGATCGGGTCTTATATTAGGGGGACTGGGAGTAGTATTACTTACCAATCCAATTTATTCTGCCTTTTCGTTGGGATTGGTTCTTGTTTGTATATCCTTATTCTATATTCTTTCAAATTCTCATTTTGTAGCCGCTGCCCAGCTCCTTATTTATGTAGGAGCCATAAATGTTTTAATCATATTTGCTGTCATGTTCATGAATGGTTCAGAATATTACAAGGATTTGAATCTGTCGATCGTTGGGGATGGGGTTACTTCACTGGTTTGTACAAGTATTCTTCTTTCGCTAATTACTACTATTTTCGATACGTCATGGTACGGGATTATTTGGACTACAAGATCAAACCAACTTATAGAACAAGATTTGATAAGTAATAGTCAACAAATTGGAATTCATTTATCAACAGATTTTTTTCTTCCGTTTGAACTGATTTCAATAATTCTTTTAGTTGGTTTGATAGGTGCAATTGCTGTGGCTCGTCAGTAATAAATCGTTATAACTAGCAACAGCAAACAATCCAAATTTCACTTTCTTCTATGTTATCCCACCTATTTCACAAAAATTCTATTTGAATACTGTTCATGTCTAAAAGGGAGATTCTTTTATTTGATCTATTTTCAATACATTCTTTTGTTCCGTACTTGTTCTATTCTAGTCAATCTTGAATCTGTTGAATTATTGTTCATATTGAAATGAACCAACATTGATAAGGAGTTGGTCAATGATGCTCGAACATGTACTTGTTTTGAGTGCCTATTTATTTTCTATCGGTATTTATGGATTAATCACGAGTCGAAACATGGTTAGGGCTCTTATGTGTCTTGAACTTATATTGAATGCAGTTAATATCAATTTTGTAACATTTTCTGATTTTTTTGATAGTCGCCAGTTAAAGGGAGATATTTTCTCAATTTTTGTTATAGCTATTGCAGCCGCTGAAGCAGCTATTGGGTTGGCTATTGTTTCGTCAATTTATCGTAACAGAAAATCAACGCGTATCAATCAATCGACTTTATTGAATAAGTAGGAATAATAATCAAAATGAGAATATCCACCAATTTGAATTAGCATGTAGAATATGTTAGAATCTAGATTCTATTTACGAAAATGTAATAAATCAAAGTATCTTAGCCACTTCTCATGAGCTGATCCAGAAGTAAATTGATTAGAAAATTTCTGGTAAATCGTTGATTCATCTGGCGTTTAAATATATGATTCATTTACAAGTTTACTAGATCGAAATTTGATAACGTTCAAAAATTCATAGATCCCATGTCACATTCAGTAAAAATTTATGATACATGCATAGGGTGTACCCAATGTGTCCGAGCGTGCCCCACCGATGTGTTAGAAATGATACCTTGGGATGGATGCAAAGCTAAACAAATTGCTTCCGCCCCAAGAACAGAAGATTGTGTTGGTTGTAAGAGATGTGAATCTGCCTGTCCAACGGATTTCTTGAGTGTTCGAGTTTATTTATGGCATGAAACAACTCGAAGTATGGGTCTAGCTTATTGATATGTTCCGTAAAACCCACTTGAATACATTTTGAATACATTTTCTTTTTTTACTGAAAAAACCCGTACTCGAAAAAAATAATAAAGATTCTATTTTCGAGCGCGGGTTTTTCTGGTCCAAGTGTATCTTGTCTTTACCACGAATTATTTTCCTTGGTTAACAATAATTGTAGTTTTGCCAATATCTGCGGGCTCTTTAATTTTCTTTCTTCCTCATAGAGGAAATAAGCTAATTAGGTGGTATACCATTTCTATATCCACCTTAGAACTACTTCTAATGACCTATATATTTTGTTATCATTTCCAATTGGACGATCCATTAATCCAGCTGGCGGAAGATTATAAATGGATCAATTTTTTTGATTTTTACTGGAGATTGGGAATAGATGGACTTTCTATAGGACCTATTTTACTGACAGGATTTATCACAACTTTAGCTACTTTAGCGGCTTGGCCAGTTACTCGGGATTCCCGACTATTCCATTTCCTGATGTTAGCAATGTACAGTGGTCAAATAGGATCATTTTCTTCTCGAGACCTTTTACTTTTTTTCATCATGTGGGAGTTAGAATTAATTCCTGTTTATCTACTTCTATCTATGTGGGGGGGAAAGAAACGTCTGTATTCAGCTACAAAGTTTATTTTGTACACTGCGGGAGGTTCCATTTTTCTATTAGTAGGGGTTTTGGGTATCGGTTTATATGGTTCTAATGAACCAACATTCCATTTTGAAACATTAGCTAATCAATCGTATCCTCTCGCACTGGAAATAATATTCTATATTGGATTTCTTATTGCTTTTGCTGTCAAATCACCGATTATACCCTTACATACATGGTTACCAGACACCCATGGGGAGGCACATTATAGTACTTGTATGCTTCTAGCCGGAATCTTATTAAAAATGGGAGCATATGGATTAGTTCGGATCAATATGGAATTATTACCCCATGCTCATTCTATATTTTCTCCCTGGTTGATGATAGTAGGCACAATGCAAATAATTTATGCAGCTTCAACATCTCTTGCTCAACGTAATTTAAAAAAAAGAATAGCCTATTCCTCTGTATCTCATATGGGTTTCATAATTATAGGAATTGGCTCTATAACCGATACGGGACTCAACGGAGCCTTTTTACAAATAATATCTCATGGATTTATTGGCGCTGCACTTTTTTTCTTGGCAGGAACGAGTTATGATAGAATACGTCTTGTTTATCTCGACGAAATGGGCGGAATGGCTCTTCCAATTCCAAAAATGTTTACGATGTTCAGTATCTTATCGATGGCTTCTCTTGCATTACCGGGCATGAGTGGTTTTGTTGCAGAATTGATAGTCTTTTTTGGAATAATTAGCAGTCAAAAATATTTTTTAATGCCAAAAATATTCATTATTTTTGTAATGGCAATTGGAATGATATTAACTCCTATTTATTTATTATCTATGTCACGTCAAATATTCTACGGATACAAGCTATTTAATGCTCCAAACTCCTATTTTTTTGATTCTGGACCAAGAGAGTTATTTGTTTCGATCTCTATCTTTCTACCCGTAATAGGTATTGGTATTTATCCGGATTTCGTTTTATCACTATCGGGTGAGAAAGTCGAAGCTATTCTAGCTAATTATTTTTATAGATAGGTTTTAGGAATAAAAAAAAGAAATCCTATTTAAAATGATTTTTTCTGCTCTTAGGTTTCATTTTTTAAGTTGAGTAAAAAAGAAAGAGTAAGAATAAAAAAGTAAAAATCAAATTGAATTTGAATCAGATATGTTTGGCCTTTGTGAGAACCTTTTGAATCAAGTACAAGTAGCGGAGTGATTCAAAAGGTTCTTTTCTTGGCGGCTTACATTAAGTTTTCTTATGTATATTATATGCTGTCCTATGTTTGTATTTGTTATGCTTTTTCATTCAATTCGATGTTAATGGAAATGAACCATAGCTATGTAAACCTATTCCTAATAGATTGACCCCAAAATAACATATCCAAATTATAAGAAAGCCCGCGGAAGCCACAATTGCAGAATTTACACCTTCCAAATTTTGATTTGTTCGGGTATGTAAATAAATCGCGAATATGGTCCAAGTAATAAATGCCCAAGTTTCCTTGGGATCCCAATTCCAATATGATCCCCATGCCTCATTAGCCCATACTGCTCCCGAAAGAATCCCTATGGTTAAAAAGAGAAACCCGAGACTAATAATACGATAACTCCAATAATCCAATTGTTGAACCAATTGATACCTGTAATAATTTCGAGAATAAATAAAAGAAGTGTTTAGTAAAACATTCTTTCTCTCATTCAGGTATTTCATTTCCCCAAAGGAAAATGCCGTATTTAATAAAATATTGCTTTTGCTAAAAATCTTTATGACTTTTCGAAATGTAATGACTAGAAGGGCTACTGATAATAATGATCCACATAAAAGAGCTGCATAGCCGAATACCATCATACTTACGTGCATCATTAACCACTGGGATTGGAGAGCAGGTACTAATAGTGCGGATTGCTGCATTTTGGTTAAAAGACCCGAAGTAACAAAGCCTTGGGTAAAAATAGCACTTGATGCGGTTATTGCACTGAAAGCATTTTTATGCTTTTTAAAATGAAAATAGGAAACCATATGAATAATGGAGAAACTCCATGAAAGAAAGATTAATGATTCATATAAATTACTTAATGGAAAATGCCCCGAATAAATCCAACGAGTGACTAATAATCCTGTTATACAGAAAAGGGTAGCTATCATACCCCTTTCTGATGAATCATATAGTCCTACGACTTCATCGACTAATAAAGTTAAAAAATGAATTGTAATTACAATTGAAACGACCGAAAAGGATATATGAGTTAATATATGTTCTAAAATTGAAAAAATCATAAAATAAAGATTATGAAAAAAGGAGAAGAGAAGGTTTCTCGATTATTATTATATGGAATGGAAATTCGGAATTTAATTTATTATAGGACTTATATTATACCTTTTTTATAAGACCCTATGCCGCCACTCGGACTCGAACCGAGATGCTCTAGCACTGCTTCCTAAGAGCAGCGTGTCTACCAATTTCACCATAGCGGCTTGCTCAAAATAATAATAACTCATGTTTTATTCATATTCAACCGTCGAGATTGAATGAAGGGGTCAATCCAATGCAATATTTATTTTGTAGGAAGCTTTAAAATTGATGAATAAAAACTCGTTTAATTTCATTTCAATAGAAGTTTGAGGGTTCAAAAAAGAATCTTTATTATTCTTTTATTTAATTAATAATTTCTAGTTTCTAAAGTAACAAGAACGGAAGTTTTGTAGTTCCTGTTTTACTAAAATCGAACTTTTTCGTTCTAACTAAACTAAATAGTTGTGACTTCCATTCATGAATAGAGCTCAAAATGTTCTTTATCATTTACATTAATAATTCATTTTATTTACATATAATATGATTTTTATGAATGAATCACTGAATAAAAAAGATGGTTTTGAGTATCACAATTTAAACATGGCATCTACAGATTTCAAAGGATTTTTAAAAATTTATGTAATTTGCATAGCTTTGGATTGTCGTAAACATGTCTAATGTAAAAAAGTTTTGATTCCTATCAAAATTGGGCCATCCTTTCTTTATTTAAAAAATGATTTCTAATTTAGAATTCGAAAAAAATGACTTGCTTCATCTTCCCATACAAACATAGGATTTTTTTATCACTTTAAATTGAGGCATTATTTGTGTATCCACTAAATAGGAAAAGGTCTCTTTCCCAATTGGGTTTATGGGAAGGATATATAGTAATTCAGAGTAATACTACTTTAGATTTAGATTCAGAAAGTTACAAAATGAAAACTTCATCAATTAGTTTCAAGAACCCATTGATTTTGACTAAACTAAGGATCTTATATATATCTTCTGCTATAATAATAAAAAATTATAGATAATAAATACGATATAGAAAATACAAATAAAACACTAACAAGTAATTATAATACACAAATAGCCAAATTTTTAATTTAATAAAAAAATAGGAATAGGCGATGGGGAAATAAGAATCCCCCACCCCGAAAAAAAAAAAGAAAAGATGAACTCAATTAATTACAAAATTATTCAAAAATGAAAAGTAAAAAAAATAAATTACTAAGAAAATAAGTAGAAAAAATAAAAAATATAAGAGATAAGACGAAATTCGACTTCCACCTATGTATTTTATACTTTCTCCTACTAAAAAACTTAGAATGCCTAACCCATTTATAATTCCATCAATTGCTCGCCTATCAAAAAAATTAGTTAGTTCAGATAATCCTCTTATACTTTTTGTTAAGGACACGTCATAAACAGTATCTATATAAGCACGATTATATGACCAATTATATAAAAGATTTATTATTTTGTCCCAAATTCTTCTATTGGGTCCCTTTTTGACAAATGAATTAAAGAAATTCAAATTTTGTAAAGATGAATAAAAAGGCTTATATAAAAGGGATGCTATAAATATTCCAAAAAAAGCTATACTAACTGATAAAATTGCATTTGTAAAAAATGCATACCAATTCAACGAATCTTTTGAATTTTGATGTAAAAGATCAATGGATGGAGTTAACAATTTTGATAACATATCTAAATGCATTTCTTGTTGATTGAAAGGAATTCCTATAACTCCAACAAACAGAGTAAATACAACCAATACAAGGATCGGAAATAGCATAGTATTATCCGATTCATGAGGATAAGAAAAAAGCTTATTAGACTGAAAAGGAGTAATAGTAATAAAAGCCCCACTTTTGACTTTGCTCCCAATTTCATATGGCTTACTCCAAAACAAAAAAGTCTGTTGCTTATTATTGCTTGTAAATAAAGAAAATAAGGAAAAATTTTTGTTAATCGTTTTTTCTTCTTCCTTACCCCACAATTTTATTGAATAAAATGAGCTACTTTTTTTTCCATTGTAATTTTGAAAATAAATATTTAAATGTCCTTCAAAAGTAAGTAAATAGATCCGAAACATATAAAATGCTGTTAATCCAGCTGTGGACCAAGCTATTAATGCAAAAAGTGACGAATAAGCCCAACTATCATTCAGAATTTCATCTTTTGACCAAAAACAGGCAAGGGGTGGAATCCCACAAAGCGAAAGCGTTCCCATTAAAAAAGCAGTTTTTGTAATTGGCACATGTTTTCTTAAACCGCCCATAAAAACAAGATTCTGACTTTTATATGTAGAATAGCCAACAATCGCTTCCATTGAATGAATAATCGATCCAGATCCTAAAAACAATAATGCTTTCGAGTAAGCATGAGTAATCAAATGGTATAAAGCGGCTCGATAAGAGCCCATGCCCAAAGCTAACATCATATAACCCAATTGAGACATTGTAGAATAGGCTAAGCCTCTCTTAATATCTTTTTGAGCAAGAGCTAAAGTAGCCCCTAAAAGTACTGTTACTATACCTATTAAAGATATTAGGTTCATTATAGAAGGTATGAATATAAAAAGAGGCAGAAGTCGGGCAACAAGAAAAATTCCCGCTGCTACCATAGTAGCAGCATGTATAAGAGCCGAAATAGGAGTGGGCCCTTCCATAGCATCAGGTAACCAGACATGAAGGGGAAATTGTGCGGATTTAGCAACTGCGCCACCAAATAAAAGAAAGGCACATAAAGTAAGAAATAAAAAATGATTATGATTATTTGAAATTAAAATAAAGTTATTCAATAGTTCGAATAAATCTTGAAATTCGAAACTGCCTGTTATCCAATAAAGACCTAAGATTCCTAATAATAATCCAAAATCACCTACACGATTAGTTACAAATGCTTTTTGACAAGCATTTCCTGCGAGGGGTCGTGTGAACCAAAAACCTATTAATAGATAAGAACACATCCCAACTAATTCCCAAAAGATATAAATTTGTATCAAATTAGAACTAGTAACTAATCCCAACATTGAAGTATTGAACAAACTGAGATAAGCAAAAAATCTCAAATATCCTTGATCATGAGACATATAATTGTCACTATAAATAAGAACAAAAATTCCAACAGTAGTAATTAATATTAACATAATGGAAGTAAGTGAATCAAGGAAATAGCCAAACTCAAAAGAGAAATCATTATTGATCGTCCAAGACCATACATATTGATATGTAGAACTTTTATTTATTTGTTGAATAGATAGATCAACCGAAAAAACCATAACTATACTTAACAATAAAATACTTGGAAAAGCCCATATACGGCGAAGATTTTTGGTTGCGGTCGGAAAAAGCAGAAGTCCCACCCCTATTAAAATTGGAATTGGAAGTGGAACAAAAGGTACGATCCATGAATATTGATATATATACTCCATAAAAACTTTTTTTTCTTACTTAATTGTTTTCTTTCTTATTCACCGGCTCTTATTTCTTATTCTAAGGATGCAAAATCAATAAATAAAAAAAGAAAGTATTTTTTATTTATTGATTTTTATTTCTACTCAACTTGTTGCTGTTGTTTATTTTTAAAAATCAGCTTTCCGTTTATTTTATAAAAAATAAACTATTCAAGACCCTTCTTTTCATTTTTTTCCATATTATGATTAATATAACAAAAAAATTAGTAAAAAATAAAATCTCGTTTTTTTTGAAGTTAATAGATAAATACGAAAAAATATAGTCTAATTTAGAAATATCAAAATTTAGAGGAATAAATAATGAAATAAAGCATATTTTTTTTTTAATAAAAAATAAATGTCTTTCACATACCACTATAGTACTAAAGGAGTTTTTTTCGCATGGCAGTTCCAAAAAAACGTACTTCTATATCAAAAAAGCGTATTCGTAAAAATATTTGGAAAAAGAAGGGGTATTTGGCAGCGGTGAAAGCTTTTTCATTAGCAAAATCCCTTTCTACGGGAAATTCAAAAAGTTTTTTTTCTATGTCAATGTCAAATAAATAACAAATCGTTTGAGTAATCTAAATAAACTTTACTCCATTTTTTTTTATTAACTTATCTCTTATATTTTTTATTTTTTCTACTTATTTTCTTAGTAATTTATTTTTTTTACTTTTCATTTTTGAATAATTTTGTAATTAATTGAGTTCATCTTTTCTTTTTTTTTTTCGGGGTGGGGGATTCTTATTTCCCCATCGCCTATTCCTATTTTTTTATTAAATTAAAAATTTGGCTATTTGTGTATTATAATTACTTGTTAGTGTTTTATTTGTATTTTCTATATCGTATTTATTATCTATAATTTTTTATTATTATAGCAGAAGATATATATAAGATCCTTAGTTTAGTCAAAATCAATGGGTTCTTGAAACTAATTGATGAAGTTTTCATTTTGTAACTTTCTGAATCTAAATCTAAAGTAGTATTACTCTGAATTACTATATATCCTTCCCATAAACCCAATTGGGAAAGAGACCTTTTCCTATTTAGTGGATACACAAATAATGCCTCAATTTAAAGTGATAAAAAAATCCTATGTTTGTATGGGAAGATGAAGCAAGTCATTTTTTTCGAATTCTAAATTAGAAATCATTTTTTAAATAAAGAAAGGATGGCCCAATTTTGATAGGAATCAAAACTTTTTTACATTAGACATGTTTACGACAATCCAAAGCTATGCAAATTACATAAATTTTTAAAAATCCTTTGAAATCTGTAGATGCCATGTTTAAATTGTGATACTCAAAACCATCTTTTTTATTCAGTGATTCATTCATAAAAATCATATTATATGTAAATAAAATGAATTATTAATGTAAATGATAAAGAACATTTTGAGCTCTATTCATGAATGGAAGTCACAACTATTTAGTTTAGTTAGAACGAAAAAGTTCGATTTTAGTAAAACAGGAACTACAAAACTTCCGTTCTTGTTACTTTAGAAACTAGAAATTATTAATTAAATAAAAGAATAATAAAGATTCTTTTTTGAACCCTCAAACTTCTATTGAAATGAAATTAAACGAGTTTTTATTCATCAATTTTAAAGCTTCCTACAAAATAAATATTGCATTGGATTGACCCCTTCATTCAATCTCGACGGTTGAATATGAATAAAACATGAGTTATTATTATTTTGAGCAAGCCGCTATGGTGAAATTGGTAGACACGCTGCTCTTAGGAAGCAGTGCTAGAGCATCTCGGTTCGAGTCCGAGTGGCGGCATAGGGTCTTATAAAAAAGGTATAATATAAGTCCTATAATAAATTAAATTCCGAATTTCCATTCCATATAATAATAATCGAGAAACCTTCTCTTCTCCTTTTTTCATAATCTTTATTTTATGATTTTTTCAATTTTAGAACATATATTAACTCATATATCCTTTTCGGTCGTTTCAATTGTAATTACAATTCATTTTTTAACTTTATTAGTCGATGAAGTCGTAGGACTATATGATTCATCAGAAAGGGGTATGATAGCTACCCTTTTCTGTATAACAGGATTATTAGTCACTCGTTGGATTTATTCGGGGCATTTTCCATTAAGTAATTTATATGAATCATTAATCTTTCTTTCATGGAGTTTCTCCATTATTCATATGGTTTCCTATTTTCATTTTAAAAAGCATAAAAATGCTTTCAGTGCAATAACCGCATCAAGTGCTATTTTTACCCAAGGCTTTGTTACTTCGGGTCTTTTAACCAAAATGCAGCAATCCGCACTATTAGTACCTGCTCTCCAATCCCAGTGGTTAATGATGCACGTAAGTATGATGGTATTCGGCTATGCAGCTCTTTTATGTGGATCATTATTATCAGTAGCCCTTCTAGTCATTACATTTCGAAAAGTCATAAAGATTTTTAGCAAAAGCAATATTTTATTAAATACGGCATTTTCCTTTGGGGAAATGAAATACCTGAATGAGAGAAAGAATGTTTTACTAAACACTTCTTTTATTTATTCTCGAAATTATTACAGGTATCAATTGGTTCAACAATTGGATTATTGGAGTTATCGTATTATTAGTCTCGGGTTTCTCTTTTTAACCATAGGGATTCTTTCGGGAGCAGTATGGGCTAATGAGGCATGGGGATCATATTGGAATTGGGATCCCAAGGAAACTTGGGCATTTATTACTTGGACCATATTCGCGATTTATTTACATACCCGAACAAATCAAAATTTGGAAGGTGTAAATTCTGCAATTGTGGCTTCCGCGGGCTTTCTTATAATTTGGATATGTTATTTTGGGGTCAATCTATTAGGAATAGGTTTACATAGCTATGGTTCATTTCCATTAACATCGAATTGAATGAAAAAGCATAACAAATACAAACATAGGACAGCATATAATATACATAAGAAAACTTAATGTAAGCCGCCAAGAAAAGAACCTTTTGAATCACTCCGCTACTTGTACTTGATTCAAAAGGTTCTCACAAAGGCCAAACATATCTGATTCAAATTCAATTTGATTTTTACTTTTTTATTCTTACTCTTTCTTTTTTACTCAACTTAAAAAATGAAACCTAAGAGCAGAAAAAATCATTTTAAATAGGATTTCTTTTTTTTATTCCTAAAACCTATCTATAAAAATAATTAGCTAGAATAGCTTCGACTTTCTCACCCGATAGTGATAAAACGAAATCCGGATAAATACCAATACCTATTACGGGTAGAAAGATAGAGATCGAAACAAATAACTCTCTTGGTCCAGAATCAAAAAAATAGGAGTTTGGAGCATTAAATAGCTTGTATCCGTAGAATATTTGACGTGACATAGATAATAAATAAATAGGAGTTAATATCATTCCAATTGCCATTACAAAAATAATGAATATTTTTGGCATTAAAAAATATTTTTGACTGCTAATTATTCCAAAAAAGACTATCAATTCTGCAACAAAACCACTCATGCCCGGTAATGCAAGAGAAGCCATCGATAAGATACTGAACATCGTAAACATTTTTGGAATTGGAAGAGCCATTCCGCCCATTTCGTCGAGATAAACAAGACGTATTCTATCATAACTCGTTCCTGCCAAGAAAAAAAGTGCAGCGCCAATAAATCCATGAGATATTATTTGTAAAAAGGCTCCGTTGAGTCCCGTATCGGTTATAGAGCCAATTCCTATAATTATGAAACCCATATGAGATACAGAGGAATAGGCTATTCTTTTTTTTAAATTACGTTGAGCAAGAGATGTTGAAGCTGCATAAATTATTTGCATTGTGCCTACTATCATCAACCAGGGAGAAAATATAGAATGAGCATGGGGTAATAATTCCATATTGATCCGAACTAATCCATATGCTCCCATTTTTAATAAGATTCCGGCTAGAAGCATACAAGTACTATAATGTGCCTCCCCATGGGTGTCTGGTAACCATGTATGTAAGGGTATAATCGGTGATTTGACAGCAAAAGCAATAAGAAATCCAATATAGAATATTATTTCCAGTGCGAGAGGATACGATTGATTAGCTAATGTTTCAAAATGGAATGTTGGTTCATTAGAACCATATAAACCGATACCCAAAACCCCTACTAATAGAAAAATGGAACCTCCCGCAGTGTACAAAATAAACTTTGTAGCTGAATACAGACGTTTCTTTCCCCCCCACATAGATAGAAGTAGATAAACAGGAATTAATTCTAACTCCCACATGATGAAAAAAAGTAAAAGGTCTCGAGAAGAAAATGATCCTATTTGACCACTGTACATTGCTAACATCAGGAAATGGAATAGTCGGGAATCCCGAGTAACTGGCCAAGCCGCTAAAGTAGCTAAAGTTGTGATAAATCCTGTCAGTAAAATAGGTCCTATAGAAAGTCCATCTATTCCCAATCTCCAGTAAAAATCAAAAAAATTGATCCATTTATAATCTTCCGCCAGCTGGATTAATGGATCGTCCAATTGGAAATGATAACAAAATATATAGGTCATTAGAAGTAGTTCTAAGGTGGATATAGAAATGGTATACCACCTAATTAGCTTATTTCCTCTATGAGGAAGAAAGAAAATTAAAGAGCCCGCAGATATTGGCAAAACTACAATTATTGTTAACCAAGGAAAATAATTCGTGGTAAAGACAAGATACACTTGGACCAGAAAAACCCGCGCTCGAAAATAGAATCTTTATTATTTTTTTCGAGTACGGGTTTTTTCAGTAAAAAAAGAAAATGTATTCAAAATGTATTCAAGTGGGTTTTACGGAACATATCAATAAGCTAGACCCATACTTCGAGTTGTTTCATGCCATAAATAAACTCGAACACTCAAGAAATCCGTTGGACAGGCAGATTCACATCTCTTACAACCAACACAATCTTCTGTTCTTGGGGCGGAAGCAATTTGTTTAGCTTTGCATCCATCCCAAGGTATCATTTCTAACACATCGGTGGGGCACGCTCGGACACATTGGGTACACCCTATGCATGTATCATAAATTTTTACTGAATGTGACATGGGATCTATGAATTTTTGAACGTTATCAAATTTCGATCTAGTAAACTTGTAAATGAATCATATATTTAAACGCCAGATGAATCAACGATTTACCAGAAATTTTCTAATCAATTTACTTCTGGATCAGCTCATGAGAAGTGGCTAAGATACTTTGATTTATTACATTTTCGTAAATAGAATCTAGATTCTAACATATTCTACATGCTAATTCAAATTGGTGGATATTCTCATTTTGATTATTATTCCTACTTATTCAATAAAGTCGATTGATTGATACGCGTTGATTTTCTGTTACGATAAATTGACGAAACAATAGCCAACCCAATAGCTGCTTCAGCGGCTGCAATAGCTATAACAAAAATTGAGAAAATATCTCCCTTTAACTGGCGACTATCAAAAAAATCAGAAAATGTTACAAAATTGATATTAACTGCATTCAATATAAGTTCAAGACACATAAGAGCCCTAACCATGTTTCGACTCGTGATTAATCCATAAATACCGATAGAAAATAAATAGGCACTCAAAACAAGTACATGTTCGAGCATCATTGACCAACTCCTTATCAATGTTGGTTCATTTCAATATGAACAATAATTCAACAGATTCAAGATTGACTAGAATAGAACAAGTACGGAACAAAAGAATGTATTGAAAATAGATCAAATAAAAGAATCTCCCTTTTAGACATGAACAGTATTCAAATAGAATTTTTGTGAAATAGGTGGGATAACATAGAAGAAAGTGAAATTTGGATTGTTTGCTGTTGCTAGTTATAACGATTTATTACTGACGAGCCACAGCAATTGCACCTATCAAACCAACTAAAAGAATTATTGAAATCAGTTCAAACGGAAGAAAAAAATCTGTTGATAAATGAATTCCAATTTGTTGACTATTACTTATCAAATCTTGTTCTATAAGTTGGTTTGATCTTGTAGTCCAAATAATCCCGTACCATGACGTATCGAAAATAGTAGTAATTAGCGAAAGAAGAATACTTGTACAAACCAGTGAAGTAACCCCATCCCCAACGATCGACAGATTCAAATCCTTGTAATATTCTGAACCATTCATGAACATGACAGCAAATATGATTAAAACATTTATGGCTCCTACATAAATAAGGAGCTGGGCAGCGGCTACAAAATGAGAATTTGAAAGAATATAGAATAAGGATATACAAACAAGAACCAATCCCAACGAAAAGGCAGAATAAATTGGATTGGTAAGTAATACTACTCCCAGTCCCCCTAATATAAGACCCGATCCCAGTAAAACTATAAGAAAATCGTGTATTGGTCCAGGCAAATCCATTATATGTAAAATAGGAGATAAATTGAAATGCTTTTCATGATCGTATTGACCCGACCGGGAAAAAAAAGAAAGGTTTTTTTGATTTTCATTTTATGATAGGTTCCTAATTGAATTCAATTCTAATCTATTAGATATGATATGGGTACAATTGTTGGACAGTTTCTTTTTTGATTCTTTTATTTTCTTAAATTAAGAAGAAAAAGAAAGAGAATAAGGATATTTTTTTGAAAGTATATATTTCGAAATAATTACGACTCTATTGATAGATTTTTAATAAAAAAGTAGAAATTCTCATCAACCAATTACTTTCTAGTTGAATTTTTCATTATTGGCCAAACAAAGAGAAAGACCTTATCTCATTCTTTTAATTTAAACCAAAAAACTGAACCCTAAGAATTGGTAATTTCTCTTTATTTAATAGAATAGGGTGGTTACCTACTCAGTTTTTCTTTGAGGCGAATTCAAAATTGTTCGAATTGTATAATCATCAATTACTGACATTGGTAAACGGCCCAAAGCAATTTGATTATAATTCAATTCGTGACGGTCGTAAGTAGAAAGTTCATATTCTTCAGTCATCGATAAACAATTTGTTGGACAATACTCAACACAGTTACCACAAAATATACAAATTCCGAAATCAATACTGTAATTAAGTAATCGTTTTTTTCGAATATCAGTTTCAAATTTCCAATCAACAACAGGCAGATCTATAGGACATACACGAACACATACTTCACAAGCAATACATTTATCAAATTCGAAATGGATTCGGCCACGGAAACGCTCCGATGTTATTAATTTTTCATAAGGATATTGAATGGTTACAGGCAAACGATTTGCGTGGGATAAGGTAATCATGAAACTTTGACCAATGTACCTTGCTGCTCGTACTGTTTGTTGACCATAATTCATGAACCCAGTTACCATAGGGAACATATCAGGAATCTATATGAATAGTTTTATCTTCGTTTCTTTCTCTTGTTTGAACTTGAACCAAGTCTATTGTATTCGTTTGTTATTTACAGTGAAAAAAGTTGAAAAGAGGTTGTTAATAATAGATTACCGAGAGAGATTGGTAAAAGAAATTTCCATCCAAGATTTAAAAGTTGGTCCATTCTTAACCTAGGTAAAGTCCATCTTGTTGTGATAGAAATAAACAATAACAAATAAGTTTTAGCTAATGTAATAAAGATACCAATTGTAGTTCCAAAGATTCCATCCACTTTATTTATTTCAAATAGCTCAGGAACAAATATGTATGGAATGGAAATATTCCAACCACCCAAGTAAAGAACCGTTACAAATAACGAAGAAAGTAATAGATTTAGATAGGAAGCAACATAAAATAAACCAAATTTGATACCCGAATATTCGGTTTGATAACCTGCTACTAATTCTTCCTCTGCTTCTGGTAAATCAAAGGGTAATCTCTCGCATTCGGCTAGGGCAGAAATTAGAAAAACGATAAATCCTATAGGCTGACGCCACAAATTCCATCCCCAAAAACCATATTTTGACTGCGCCTCAACTATATCAACTGTACTTGAACTGTTAGATAATCATAGTCGGTGATAACATCACTGTTCCCACCGCTATTCCAGAACCGTACATGAGGTTTTCGCCTCATACGGCTCCTCGTGGGTCAAAAAGAAATCTAAGGACCAGATCAGTATTATTTACTATTTAGCTTGCTATGGTTGTAGAATAGAAAGAGTCAAAATCTATTTGAGGGTCCAAAATTATACCAATGGAATTCCGTCTGCTATACTCTAAAATAATAATCAATAAAGGCGCTTCCGAATTGATCTCACCCGTTAATAATTTGACTTTGTTGAGTAATAACTTAATCCTTAAATAAAAAACTCCTTGCAGAAATATCAATAAATAGTTTATTTCAACCCATCATTTTCGATTACGAAAAGGAATTAGACGTTACATTAGCTAATGAATCATGAGACAAATTATAGCTCTCTAAATCTATGCTAAATATATGAAAAAGACGGAATAAAAAAGATTTCTTTTTTTTTTCTCTTGTTTGTTTTTCGTTCCTATTCTTCTTTCTTATAAAACCGATATAAGAGAAGGGGGCTAAAACTAAAATCAAAAATAAAGGATTATTTCGTTCCTGATAGTCATTGCTTTAATGGGTGGATAGGAGCATACTCTGGATCGGAATCGCGGGAAGTACTGCCTTATAATTTCTACCAATTTAAAGCCCCAATTAGTATTCTTTTTATGTTATGCAGAAATATCTTTTTAGATAATTTCCATAATCTCCATTACCAATCCTTTGTGCATTTTTGTGTTCCTAATCATCCACTCATTTTTTGTTCAATCGCCCGTTTCGTTTGATAATACATGTATGGTAGGTAATTCATACAAAGGATAGTGAAAAGGCCATACGGTTGATCTTTTGAGCCCGCTTCAAGCTGAGTTGTCTAATCAACCAGTCTTGGGGTAAAGGACCTCTTCCGCTTATGTTTATTTCCACTTAACTCTTGTCTTGTACATAGGAAATGAGACTCCATTTTTTTTACTGCAAATTTATAAGCTGCTTTCTTTCACTCATATATAACTATCTAATTTACTTTATCAACCAAAAGGATAATAAATAATATCTATTCAATTCGTTCAACTTGTTTTCTAGAGCGAAAGAAAAGAATGAATAGGGAAAAGAAAGAAAAGTTTTTATTTCAACGAATCGCACGTAGAGATATTGATAAAACACATAAAGTTAATGGTATTTCATAACTAATCGATTGAGCAGCAGCTCGTAAACCACCTAAAAAGGAATACTTATTATTTGATCCGTATCCTGACATAAGAAGGCCAACAGGGGCAATACTTGAAATGGCAATCCATAAAAAAATACCGATATTGAGATCAGCTAAAACAAGATGATAGCTAAAAGGAATTACTAAAAAACTTAGTAAAATTGATATGACTGCTATAGATGGTCCAATACTGAATAAACGGGTATTTCCTCTAGCTGGAAAAAGATTCTCTTTGAAAAGCAGTTTTGTCCCATCTGCTAGAGCTTGAAGAATTCCCAAAGGACCGGCATATTCAGGCCCAATACGTTGTTGTATTCCTGCGGATATCTCTCTTTCTAACCATACAATTACCAGTACGCCTATTGTGATCCCCAATACAAGAGTCAAAATAGGGACAAAGATCCATATGATTCCATAGACCTCTTTGAAAAATTCCAATCTGGAAAAAGAATTAATATCTTGTACTTCTATTTCTGTTGTATAAACTATCATTTCAACGATCAACTTCTCCCATAATGATATCTATGCTACCTAGTATCGTCATAATATCAGCCAATTTCATTCCTTTAACTAACTGAGGAAGAATTTGCAAATTGATAAAACCCGGCGGGCGAATTTTCCATCTCCAAGGAAAACTACTTTTGTCCCCTATTAGAAAAATTCCCAATTCTCCCTTTGGGGCTTCAACTCTCGCATAAAGTTCTTGCTTCGGCAATTCAAATGTGGGAGAAGGTTTTTTACTAATGAATCGATATTCAAAATCATTCCATTCTGGATCCCTTTCTCTATCAAAGCATCGGATTTCTAAATTCTCATAGGGACCCCCTGGAATTCCTTCCAGGGCCTGTTGAATTATTTTTATGGATTCCGTCATTTCACTGATTCGGACTAAATAACGAGCTAATGAGTCTCCTTCTTTTTGCCACTGGATTTCCCAATGAAATTCGTCGTAACACTCATAATGATCAACTTTACGAAGATCCCATTGTATTCCAGATGCTCGTAGCATCGGTCCGGATAAACCCCAATTTATTGCTTCTTCTCCACTAATAATGCCTACTCCTTCAACTCGTTCTAAAAAAATGGGATTTCGTGTAATAAGCTTTTGATATTCAACAACTCCTGTTAAAAAAGAATCGCAGAAATCCAAACATTTATCTATCCAGCCATAAGGCAGATCGGCTGCTATTCCTCCGATACGAAAATAATTATGCATCATTCTCATCCCAGTAGCAGCTTCGAATAGATCATATACTAATTCTCTTTCTCTGAAAATATAGAAAAAAGGGGTCTGTGCGCCAATATCCGCCATAAAAGGTCCAAGCCATAACAGATGAGAAGCTAGACGACTTAACTCCAACATAATGACTCTGATATAGCTCGCTCTTTTAGGCACTTGAATATTTCCCAACTGTTCTGGTCCATTTACGGTTATTGCTTCTGTGAACATAGTAGCTAAATAATCCCAACGTGTTACATAAGGTAAAAATTGTATAATTGTTCGGTTTTCCGCAATTTTTTCCATTCCTCTGTGTAAATAACCTAATATTGGTTCGCAGTCAACAACATTTTCACCGTCTAGGGTAACGATGAGACGAAGAACACCGTGCATTGATGGGTGGTGAGGCCCCATATTGACTATCATAAGGTCTGTTTCTGTAGCTGGTCTATTCATAAGTTTTTCCTCGATTCATTCTTACATGAATTGCTGAAAACGAAAAGAAGTTTATCCAAATTCTCAAGATCCAATAAATGAAAAAACTAAGTCAAAATTTTCAAATTAACGATTTTTTAACTCCCGAATATCCAACTCACTAATTAATTCTTTATAGCGTACTCGATTTTTCTTTGATAAGTAAGACAGCAGCCGTTGACGTTTTCCCAGAATTTTTCGTAGACCTCTCTGAGATGAATAGTCTTTTCTGTGCAATTCCAAATGGGAAGTAAGTCTTCGTATCTTATTGGTGAAACTGACTATTTGAAAGTCAACAGACCCCCGCTTTTCTTCTTTTTTTTCTTGAAAAATAACTGAGATGAATGAATTTTTTACCATAAAACAAAATCTTATCCCCTTTTATAATTTTTAATTTTTTGATATGAATTTTATTGATCAGTAATAATAATATTAGTCATTTTGATATACAGAATGGCCTTAAGTTCATTATAAACTTCCTACTTTTTTTATCAAAAAAAAATGAATGAACAAAATCTTCTTATCTTTTTTTGTATTCCTATACAAATCAAATAAGAAGATTTTGTTCATTCATTTATAGATCTAATTGATAATATGTATGTCATACAATTAGTATCCTCTTTCAGGATGGAATGTAAGAAAATCCTCGCGTCTATCTATTTGTTTTCATATAGCCGACATATTCTATTACCTAATAATATATGTATATATGGCAAAATGAATGTAAATGGACTTGTAACTAACAAATTTTCAACCGTGGATACATACGTATCCTGACCATACTGAAACGACTGCCATTATTAGTATTAAACCAATAGCGATTCATACAAGCTAAATCTTCTAGTCGATAATTGGGCCAAAGAAAGAACTTCATTTTAATTAGTTTCTTTTTATCGATACCGAGATATTTGCCTCTATTTAAAACTTGACCACAGTTTTTTACCTGATTGCAAAATACCGGATTTCTATGTATATCATTTCTATCCCTTGAATTTAAAAAATATAGAATTCGCAATTCTCTACGGCCTTTAGGGGATAAAATAGTTTCAGGAACAAAGAAATCATAATGATTTTTGTCTCTATTTTTAGCCATTTTTCGATGTCTTAAAAGGGATTCATCAAATTGATTCTTATCAACCCCTTTTAGAAAATCAGCCCATTCTAGAAATTTTGGATTCTTTTGGTCTTTATTCTTATGCTCGTATTTATTCTTATGAACCAAAAAAATACCTATGGTTTGATATAGAATCAATTGTCCATCGTTTTTTATAGACGGATAAGGATAAGTCGGTTCGATAATCAATGCTCCGCTTGTACTTAATTCTCTAAGAGTGCGCCTTTTTAGAGTCCAAATATCCACAGTAAGTTCTCCCCGTTTAAGATAGGATAGAGCAACGTTGTTTGGATTTCTCAATCTAAGCAGGAGACAATAGGCTCTAATATTATTGATCATTTTTTGATTTACAACCCTTTCCCAGCTCAATTGAAAACGCAAATACCTTTCTAGGAACCAATAAAGCTCTATAGCTTCGGGGCTCGTGTCGGACTTTTTTTTTCTACGTTGTTTTTTTATGCCTGATCTACCTCCATTTTCATCTGATAGAGGAGCCCCTTCCCCTTGGTCTAGAGGATCTTTTTCTTCTTGATTTCCATTCTCGAATCTAAGAATTCTTTTTTTTTCATTTGATTCTATTAAAGGGTTCCTTTCAGTAATGTTTTTCTTAATGTTTTTATTTCCATTCAAATGAAAGTTGAAAAGAAGTAATTTTATTGGTATGATCCCCGGTTTAATCTTATATGTATTATATAGTGGCACAAATTCTGGGAAGAACCAAAGTTCTAGTTCTGGATTCGATATAAGACGACCTACTATTTCCTCATTCATTTCCATCCAATCAAAGAAGGATCTTTTTTTTTTGAATCGGTTGATTTTTGGTAAATAAAAAGGACCCCTCTTCATTTTTTTATTCTTATTCTTGGTGCCGCTATTGGCCCAGTAATGAATCTCGACCTTATTATTTCTAAGGCAAAAATCAATCGTTTTCCACCTACAAAATTTTCTATCTTTAAATTTCTCCTCAGCCATAATATCATTTTCTCCTAGATAATTATAAATAGGTAGCCCGTCTGGCATATCCAAAAATTTGCGTTTATCTATCTTGTAATTATAAAAAATCTCTTCTTTACTATTTATTTGTAATGGTGATCTATAAATATATGAGTCTTTCTTCTCTTCATAATTAATAGATTTATATGAGAAAAAATCATGTCTATGATGTTTTTTTAAATTAGATGATTTTTTATATTCTTGATTCAGTAATGAATCAGGTTCGAAATCATTTTTTTTTTCATCATGAATTAATCTTTCTTTTTCATATGAGTCCCATTTGTGAAAATCGTTTTTTTGAGTCATACAGTGTTGATTGACTTTATTTCGCCATTTTTCTGGTACTAATTTAAGCCAGCTAATCTGAGATAAATCATATTGATAATGCCCCCTTAACCAGTTTTTCCATTGATTCCTTTCAGAATGCCAAAAGTCTTTTTGTCTCAACCCAGAATGAAATATTCCCTCTTTCCGAAAAAAATCCTTTATTTCATTTTTAAGAAAAAGAGATGTTCCATGATATTGAAGGATAGACTTGAATTTATAGAAGTTAATAACTCGAGTTTGCGATATTTTATAAAATACATATGCTTGCGAGAAGGAGGATGAGTTACAAAAAGTTGTTGAATTCTTATTTTTAATATTATCAAGGGAATTTTTTTTAGTTAAAATAAAGTGAATTATTTTTTTATTTCTTTTCTTAATTCTTTTTTCATTTTCTTTCTTATTGGAAATGGGTTTCTCGATAATTTTTTTTCTTGATTCAATAAAAAGTTGTGCATTGGTTCTTGCAATATTAATGATACATAGAAAAAAATCTATGTATATTTTTTCCATGAAAAATTTGATAAAAAAAGAAAATTTACGGATTAATCGAGTATTTCTTCTTTTTAATATTTGACAAAATCTTTTTAATGATTCTAATATTTTATTATGATAACTTTTTTTATTAGAATTCATATTTTTTTCTTGAGTTAGAAATCCATTTTTCTTCTCATTTAGAATTCTTTCTAGTTTATTGTTGATTGTACTTGTTCTCTCAGTCAGATCTTTCATTTTTTTTTCTGTCAGTGA